TTTTTGTTTGTAATATGGGTTTACTTTCTTTTTTAGTACTTGATAGGAATTCTCTTGTTAAGACCCCATGAACCGATTGAAACCCCAGATTCATACTAGAACCGCGATGATTCGATAAAACCCTCAAGCTAAGTCCAACAATTCTCTGAGTAAGAACCATTGTATCATCACTTATTCAATGAATAAGAATAGATATAATAAAAAAAACACTTGCTCTGTGATCAAAACAAAATAAGCATGAACAGGAGTTTGAAAGATTTTTTGGAGTCCGGCCGCGAGGTCTGAATATTAAGTATGAATCATAGTTCTAATACTTCGTAATCTGTTTCATATAGTTCGTGCTCCAGATACTAGAATGAATATCTGACGAGGGAAAGCATCTCTATCAAGATGACAGACCTGTTCTATGTACTATCAATAGGATCCATTCTAACAAGTCACACACTCATATTCCGGAAATACAGAAACAAAGAAATTCTGCGGTCGAACTGCCAAAACGGACCCAAAATACAAGCCTAAACGCTTCGCTTTAGAGTGAAAGGGAAAGCTAGGACTTAATGATTCTGAGAAATCTAATTCATTGAAATTCCGTCTAGTAAAACGGAAGAATTATAAATCTCTAAAATAATAGATAGAAATATTGCAAATAAGGCCATTGCGACTCCCATCAATGGAGTAGTTCCCCATCCAGGAGCTACTTTACCATATTCCGAATTCAATGGTTTCAATAATCCCCCTACACCAGTTCGTTTTGGACGAGATCTAGAACTACCTTCAACGCTTTGTGTAACCATAAATCCTATTTTGTATTCATTGAGATCTGTTGACTTTGTATACAATTTCATTGTAAATAAGTAATCTTATCTCATAGATCCATTGTGGTCTTGAAATTATAAATTATATAATAATGGAAATAGCAACCCTAATTGCCATCTTTATATCTGGTTTACTTGTAAGTTTTACTGGGTATGCCTTATATACTGCTTTTGGGCAACCTTCTCAACAACTAAGAGATCCATTCGAGGAACACGGGGACTAGTTGAAGTAATGAGTCTCCAAATATTGGGAGGCTCATTACTTCAAGCGAGATAATGAAAAATCATTTCATCTTTTTAGTTGGAACTTTAGGTGGTTCTCGAAAAAAGATAGCGAAAAAAATTATCCCTAGAGTCGAGACTAAGAGGAATGTATAAACCAATGCTTCCATAGATTTGATTGTGGTTTACAATTATAGCTTCCGTACCTGTTTATTTGGAGCCATCTCCTGGATTAAAGAAGGAGCAAGACTCAAAGACAAGTCGGCGATTCAGATCCAAATTTCTCCGATAACCCATGTCAAAAAATAGATAAGGGAGCAATGTTGTATCAAACTACTTGTCTTTTTGTAGTTGGATCCCCTATTTTTTGGAATGCTCCAAATTCTACTTGAGCGTCCAAATCTGGATCAATACCAGCAAAAACATCTCTGAACAGGGTTCTAGCGCCATGCCAAATGTGCCCAAAGAAGAAGAGCAGAGCAAATGAAGCATGTCCAAAAGTAAACCAACCCCTTGGACTACTACGAAAAACACCATCGGATTTCAAAGTAGCACGATCTAATTCAAAGATTTCACCCAATTGAGCACGTCTAGCATATTTTTTAATAGTAGCGGGATCACTATAACTGACGCCATTGAGTTCGCCGCCATAGAACTCAACAGTTACACCTACTTGCTCGACACTATACTTCGATTCCGCCCTTCGAAAAGGAACATCGGCTCTAACAATTCCGTCACCGTCGACCAAAACAACTGGAAATGTTTCAAAAAAAGTAGGCATACGACGCACAAAAAGTTCACGGCCTTCTTTATCTCTAAAGATAGGATGCCCTAACCACCCAACAGCGATTCCATCCCCGTTATCCATCGAGCCCGCTCTGAACAATCCGCCTTTTGCCGGATTATTCCCAATGTAATCATAAAAAGCTAATTTTTCAGGAATTTTAGACCAAGCTTCGGATAAACTTTGATTCTCGGCTAGTCCAGCAACAACTCTTCGATATATTTCTTGCTGGAAATATCCCTGATCCCATTGATAACGAGTGGGACCGAATAATTCAATAGGAGTAGTTGCTGAACCATACCACATAGTTCCAGCAACAACAAAAGCCGCAAAAAAAACAGCAGCAATACTACTGGAAAGGACGGTTTCAATATTTCCCATACGCAATCCTTTGTATAGACGTTGTGGCGGACGGACACTAAGATGAAATAGTCCCGCTAATATGCCCAATGTCCCTGCTGCAATATGATGAGAGGCTATTCCTCCCGGAGCAAAAGGATCAAAACCTCCCACACCCCACGCTGGATTTACGGATTGGATCTTTCCGGTTAGTCCATAAGGATCGGACACCCAGATTCCAGGACCGTACAATCCTGTTACATGGAATGCGCCAAACCCAAAGCAAGCCACTCCTGAGAGAAATAAATGAATTCCGAAGATCTTGGGCAAATCCAAAGAAGGGTTTCCTGTACGTTCATCAGTAAATATTTCTAGATCCCAATACACCCAATGCCAGATGGCTGCCAAGAAGCACAATCCAGAAAACACAATATGTGCCCCGGCCACACCTTCGTAACTCCAAATACCCGGATTCGTTATAGTCCCGCCTGTGATAGTCCAACCGCCCCATGAATCGGTTATTCCTAAACGAGTCATAAAGGGTATAACGAACATACCTTGTCTCCACATTGGGTCGAGAACGGGGTCAGAGGGATCAAAAACTGCTAATTCATATAGAGCCATCGAACCAGCCCAACCAGCAACCAGAGCCGTATGCATTATATGGACAGCCAGCAAACGACCGGGATCATTCAATACGACGGTATGAACGCGATACCAAGGCAAACCCATGGAAAATACCCCTTTATCAACAAAAAATAGACACTATGTAACTTTATTGCATTGGAAAACTCTACTATGGACCTCCCCCTTTCAGTGCATTATCTGAGAGAAAGGATTAATCTTTGTTCCAGTCTTTTAGTAATAATAAAGGAACAATTCGAATTCTGTTCGTAGGAACAAAACAAAGAGAAGCAAATCTATTTTATACCCGATAAGTACCAATACGCAATGGGGGGTTGATATCATTTTATATGATCGTATTCCTTTATCTTTCAAAGTGCCTCAATTTCTGTTATTTTATTCATTCTGTCTTGCTTGAGTTTATTTATAAATTTATCTAATCTATGGCTAAAATAAAAATATAAGAGAAAAGACAATATTATTAAAAAAATAAACCCATTATTACGATTCCACATCAAAGTGAGATAATAGTACTTCATTTTTTCTTTCATTTTATGCCTATTGGTGTTCCAAGAATACCCTTTCGAAATCCTGGGGAAAACGCTTCATCCTGGGTTGACATATAGTGCGACTTGTCAGATATAATGGGTCATATGGGATTTCCCCGTTTTCTCCCCCGATTGAGATATCCTTCTGCTTCGCCCAAAAAGGATTGATCGAATCATCCAAAATTTGGAGCGTGAAGTACAATGAAATAAAATAATATTTTTTTTGTTGGGAGGTATCCAGATTAATATTATCTATTAGAATCAAATTTATGGTTGGCTTGTTTGTTTGGACTAATAAAAAAATGCGGTATCCAGGCTCCGTTTAGAAAAAACCCAATTGGTAATAGATTATCTAGGATTACTACTTGATATCATATTTGACAATTAAAGTAATTTCCAACTGTTAATCAAAATTACGTGACTAATATGATCAATACGTCGAATATTTGACGGAAGACATGAAATGAATTGAAAAAAAAAAAAGAAGTCTTCGCAAAAAGACGTGGTAATAGGGGCTTTTGCTCTATATGTGCAAATAAAAATCGGGTGGATCTTTACTCGGAGTAGAGCATAAACCTAAAAGAATTGAAGAGGACCATTCAGTAACAAGAGAATGACATCATGATTTAGATTGGATCTCGATGAAACAATACATCAAAAAGAAGTTAGTTTCGAAAAGTTTAGTAAATGCCCCTTTTTTAGGTAAACAGGCCAAAATTCATTTTTCAAGAAAAATGGAAGAAAAATTTCTTCGTTAGAATAGAAAATTAGAAAGAGCCTCTTAGGAAAAAAGAAGGAGAGCTAGGATCTACACATTGATTCTTATTTGTTTTCGCGATTTTTGTTGAACCGTATGCATCAAAGGATGCATGTACGGTTCCGAAAGGATCGAATTTTATCCTAATCAACCGACTTTATCGAGAAAGATTACTTTTTTTAGGCCAAATAATTAATACTCATCTCGCGAATCAACTTATTGCTCTTATATTATATCTAACTATGGAGAGTGATACCAAAGATCTTTATTTGTTTATCAACTCTCCAGGCGGATGGGTAATACCTGGAATAGCTCTTTATGATACTATGCAATTTGTGCGACCAGATGTACAGACAATATGCCTGGGATTAGCCGCTTCAATGGGATCTTTTATCCTGGTCGGAGGAAAAATTACCAAACGTTTAGCATTCCCTCACGCTTGGCGCCAATGAGTTTTTTTTTGAGAGAAAAAAGACTATGCCTTCACCATATAAAAAATTTTTCAGTAATAATAGCATGGCACTTCGAATTCGATAGAAACAAAATAAAATTGTATTGTTTTTTCAAAAACAATTAAAAAATCATTAAATTATGTATCGAAAGAGTAGTATGAAAAAGGGTATTGCCGATTTTTTCTTATCTATCGGAGGCCTGTTTCAGTGTCACAAACCTTTTTTTTTGTTTTCACACCCAAACCCAAAGAAAGGCTATTTTGGCTATGTTCAGAAAGAAAAGAATACAAAAAAAAGAAACTTTGGGATTGCTGAATCACAAATGAAATAAAAAGAAATAATAAAGATATAAAGCAACGGAACCGTCATAGTATTTTTTTTAACTCCTAAAAAAAAAAAGGAAGGGCGGTTATTAGATCATTTGCCAATCTGGGTCTGATCTATTAAAGAGCCGTATGCAATGTGCAAACCATGCATGTACGGTTGGTCAATTCTATCGTTTTTTCTTATTTTTTTTTTATCTTCTACTGCCTTAATCGAATAACCATTTATTATGTTCTATCATTAGGGTAATGATCCATCAGCCTTTTAGTGCTTTTTTTATGGCACAAGTAGGAGAATTTGTCCTGGAAGCGGAAGAACTGCTGAAGCTGCGCGAAACCATCACAAGGGTTTATGTACAAAGAACGGGCAAACCCTTATGGATGGTATCCGAAGACATGGAAAGGGATGCTTTTATGTCAGCAACAGAAGCCCAAGCTCATGGAATTGTTGATCGTGTAGCGGTTGAAAAATAGCAAAGATTTCACATAAATCACATTTAAAATCCAATTTTGAAATTTTCATTTTAATATTTAACAATTTAATAGTTTCTATTTAGTATATTAAATTTACTAAAATTTATATTTATAAAAATAGATTATATTCAAAGAAATCATAATCATCCGGTTAGGATCAATCTAAACCATCCCCGTTCGATATATGATTCAGATACGATTTCGATGCCAACTCTTAAACAACTTATTAGGAATACAAGGCAGCCAATAAAAAATGTCACGAAATCCCCCGCTCTTAGGGGATGTCCTCAGCGCCGAGGAACATGTATTCGGGTGTATGTGCGACTCGTTCAGATTCTGGACTGGGACAAAAGAAAAAAATTCCAGTATTCAATGATCGGTACAGTACCAACGAATAGGATAGAATGGAGTTCCTCCATTCACGATCTAAAAAAAAGATCTACCATATCTTGTTATTGTGTATATTGTGGACTAAATTTTTGGTTTCCATTGGGACAAACACGTGTACCCCTTAATTTTTCAATTTAAGATGAAAAGAATTACCCATTGGTAGCAACTGATTATCCAGGGAAATTCTTTATTTATTTAAAAAGCAGAAAAATTATGCCCAGACTTTTGCAAGAACGGACTCAGAGGGTCAGCTCCCTAACAAATCTTCATAATTAAATACCGTTACTGTATTGGGTGGATCTCCTTGTGAAAGGTCTATTACTGGATAATCCCATGGGTAGAGTCAAAGAGTGTGAACTGTACAAGTTAATATATTGATTAAATGAAGAACGAAGAAAGCGGCTCCGGTGTATAGAGAGGTCCTTACCGTTTAATTTAAGAAGTAACCATATAAACGATGGAACCCACCATTTCTTTATCCATTTATATTTACTGTGCTTTTTTTCGAGGCATTGATAAAATGCCTCAAACAAAATCGTGGTTGGGAAGGTTATTGTAGCAAAAGCCATTGGAGTTTTGACCTTATACATTGGAAGAACCCGTTTTGTTAATTAATAGGCTAGTAAAGAAAATAAAGAGTAACTGAAAGAAAGCAAATCGATCAGTTATTCCTCAAAGTCTCATTTATTCAATGACCAGAATTAGACGAGGATATATAGCTCGGAACCGTAGAACAAAAATTCGTTTATTTTCCTCAAGCTTTATGGGGGCTCGTTCAAGACTTACTCGAACTATTACTCAACAGAAAATACGAGCTTTGGTTTCGGCTCATCGGGATAGAGATAGGCAAAAGAGAGATTTTCGTCGTTTGTGGATCACGCGAATAAATGCAGTAATTCGCGAAAGGTTGGTATCTTATAGTTATAGTATATTAATGCACAATCTGTACAAGAGGCAGTTGCTTCTTAATCGTAAAATACTTGCGCAAATGGCTATATTAAATAAAAAAAGTCTTTATATGATTTCCAATGAAATAATAAAATAAGGCAATTGGAAGGAATCGCTCGAGATGTTTTAAATGGAGTTCCCTTAATAATGAACTCAGGGAAGGTAGAGTAGAAATTTGTATTATAGAATAAGATACGATACAGTCGTTAAAATGAGCAAACACGTTCAATAAAAAAAGATTGATTCCTTGTTCTTACCCAGTTTTTTTCTTACAACCTGTATTTTAAACAAAAAAGAAATCCTTATTTGAATTCGAATTGGGAGTTTGATTCTATTGAAGAGTAAGCCTATTGATTTGATTTCGGGTTCTAAGACCAGCAGTTCTAGCAGTCGACTCGCCTTTTTCAAATTGTTTTTCATTATTAAGAAAAGGTAACAAAGATAAAATACGAGCTTGTTTGATAGCAATAGTAATTAATCGTTGTTGTTTTAAGGTCAATCGATTTACCCGTCTAGATAATATTTTTCCTTGTTCACTAATAAATCGACTAATTAAACTCATGTTTCTATAAACAATTCGATCCCCCGATTTGATCGGGGGCAAACGCCTACGCAAAGAACGCTTGGACTTATGAAAAAGTCGCTTGAATTTATGCATGTTTTGTTTATTCCTTATCCAAAAAATCCTATTTCGTTTGATCAAACCTAAAATGATTTAGAATTAAGAAATAGAATTTGTTTTTTTTTTTAGAGATTCTATAATATATATTCTATGCTATTAATTTTTTCATATATGTTATATTAATTATGTGTTATTAACTATCTAAGATATAGTTAATATCTCTTTTTTCAGGTTCGAGTGACACGAAGGTGATCGATTCTATCTATTTCTTTATCTCCCCGTGAATTCGATGTTTGTAACAATAGGGACAGAATTTTCTCAATTCCAATCGACCGGGCGTATTGTGTCGATTTTTTTGAGTAATATATCTGGAAATGCCTCTTGATTTCTTATTAACACTAACACCCTGTCGAATACACTCGGTGCATTCCAAAATAACTCTTACTCGGGCATCTTTACTCCTGGCCATGAACCCCCTTTTGGTTTTTCTATTCACTTAACTGTTCTATTTTTCGATCCGAATCGAAGAAAAAGAAAGGAAAGAAAAAAATGGAAGTTGCGAGCTTGAAATCCAATTTATGAAAGATTTCGTTGCAATCAATATATTAATAATAAGTAATACAATGGGTTTAATTATTCTAAGTATTTCCTAGTTAGATTGAGAAGTGAAGTAGAGTATTTCATTTAATAAGTGTATCTTTATGATACTGTTGCCATAACCACATTTCCATTTTCGTTATCACTATTTAAGCCTGGGGCGAGTTCCGTCTTTTACTGAGGTTGACTAAAATTTTATTCTTTCTCTTTTCTAACTTAATTCTACTTCTAAATAGAATAAAATAGAATAATAAACCAACAAAGAAAAGAAAGAGTAGGGAGGGGAGAAGTACTAGTCACAGATATTGCGTTCTATCTCCAATCTTCTTCAATCCCTACTCTGCCAACAGTTAGACCAATAAAATAACTAGAATGAAAAAAAAGGGAATGTCAACGCATCTGGGAAAAAACGATTAATCTCTATCAATAGACCTGCTAAACACCCAAACCATAAAGTACTTAGTACCGGTGCCGCGGAAAGATATGTTTTTAGATCCCGCATTTTAGAACCTCCTGCTTTATTGTAATACATAAACAAAATAGCTATATGATCAAATGTATATGTAATTAGGAACCACTTGTATTTGTACATGGACTCCCTAGGAAATGTACAAGGATTTAGTAGCTAAAATTTTCCTCTTCTTTTGTAAAATCTTAAAAGAAAAAAAAGAAGGTCCCTTCCGCCTGAACCTTCAGCAATTTGAAGGTGGTTTCATATATATATTTATATTTCATACGTGTGTCGATTTATTATTATATGTTATCTGATATGAGACCAAAGACAAAGAATAAATCGAGATATCATTTTTCTATGGAAATAAAGATAAAGATATGGAAAACAAAATGGGGATTCTCTACAATGACACTGTAAATTAAGTAAATTAATCGAAAGGGGTGTAGCGCAGCTTGGTAGCGCGTTTGTTTTGGGTACAAAATGTCACAGGTTCAAATCCTGTCATCCCTACTTATTTCTTCTCCTCGGAACAGTAACGAGAGATCAATTGAGATCGATTCAAAATTGGACATAGGCGCTCTTTCATTATATCCTGCTATTGCTATATAGGATAGCATATGTAGGCATATGCACGATGTGTTGGAGCTACAAAAAGAATCCCTTTCCTGACATTCGTTTTTTATTGTGGTAAGAAAGCGCTCTTAGTTCAGTTCGGTAGAACGTGGGTCTCCAAAACCCGATGTCGTAGGTTCAAATCCTACAGAGCGCGATTCCGTTCTTGTTTTGTTAGGTCAAAATTACATGGCAATAATGGAACAGACTCTCAATTTGACCTTTTCGGGATTAAAGTAAAGAAAGAGCACGGTCAATCAAAAAAATCGACCTTAATTAATCAAAGGTCCAGCTGATCACCCCGTCTATATTGTAAATATGCAGTTACAAATAACCCAGCCAAAGTAATAGGAATTAGACCTAACACGATTCCAAATAGAAAAACTTCAATCATTTCCATTTTTTCTTTGAAAAGAGAAAAAGAAAGGTAATATCTATCCTTAAATATTAATCTGTATTACTCATGAATCTCAATGACCCAGAATTGGAAATTTGCACCTATAGAATAGATGGAATACTGCAGAAATTTTTCTTTTTATTTTATGAATTGCTCATTCAATTCATTTTAAATAAGTCGTATCTTACTCAGACCAATAAATAGAACGGAGGTTATAGTTAAAGCCGCTAGTAGAAAACCGAAATAACTAGTTATCGTAGGCATGAAGAAGCTAAAGGAAATATGCTATTTTTAGACATATGCTTGTAAAGTACTTGCCTAAGTAGATATTTTTAAAGGACTTCCTTAAATATATGTTCAAATTTTTGAAAGATATGAGAATAAGAAAAAATACCAATTGAACGAATAAGTTAAAGTGAAAGTTTTTGAATTTATCAATTAGAATCAGTCGAGGTTCTAGACGGCAATAACAAAAATAGAGTGACAAAGGGAAAAAAAATTCATCATCTCTATTTTGATTCTTTCTTTTATTTCTTATTTTTATTAAATGTATCGTGTATTTTTTCGAACGAAGTGTGGCCTTATATCTTTTTTCTAATGCTTTATACTTTGTTTACTTTAATTTTAACTCGTTACGTTATA